TGAATTTTGTAACATTTGACTTCGTACCACTGAAAGATTTAGCCTAATATTTAAAAAATAACTCAAAAAGTGAAATGAATGCTGGGATAATTGGTTTATATCGATCGTTCCTGGTTCAGACCAAATATCAAAATGACATTGCCATAAATAAATAAAATAGTATTTCCATTTATTTATCAAAAGGGGCGGATTCTTTGAAACCAGAATTGCTTTTCCTTGATATCTAACATAATGGATGAAAGGATCCTTAGAGGATAATAAAGTATACGAAAAATTCTTAACAAATATTTCTGCAAGATGTTCTATTTTTTCATAGAAAAAAATTCGCTCAAAAAAAACACGAAAATATTTTAATCGTAACGGAGAGGATTTGTTACGTAGAAAAAGAAAGATAGATTCGTATTCCCATACATATAAATTAAATAGTAGTAAGAAAAATCTTGAATTACTTTTAAAAAAAAAAGTAGAAATCGATTTTTTTGGAGTAAAAAGACTATTCCAGTCAGAATAGTAATAAAAAAACAACCTTAATAAATGAAAGAAAAAGACATCTTTTATCCAATATCGAAGGATTTGAACCAAGATTTCCAGATGGATAGGATAGGGTATTCTTATATCGGACTTATGATTCAAATATATAAATTTATCTTCGAAAAAAGGAAAAACGGAATGAATTGATCGCAAATTATTATAAGATTTTACGATTTCTAACTCTTTTAAGGAAGATATATATAATTGTAGGGAAAATAGAATCTCCAGAACAACAACAAAACCTTCTAATATTATTTTAGAATAATAATTTTTGTTATAACCCCCAAAAGGATTTTTGTTAGAATCATTACCTATAACGATCAAAAGAGTCTGTTGATACATTCGAGTAATTAAACGTTTTACAATTAGTAAACTAAATTTCTTGTTATAACCTACATTTTCTACAAAAATGGATCCACGACTATAAGCGAGTCCATAAATATACTCCCGAAAAAAAAACGGGTATAGGATGTCCCGGTGGCGAGATCTATGAAGTTCCAAAAATACTCGATCTTCCTCCATTTTTAAAAATCCTATTTAGTCAAACAAAGAATCAGAGATTCATTGGATTATCAAATGATACATAGTGCGATATGGTCAAAACAGGGAATTCTATATACTATAATATATATATATTAATATTAATAATATTAATTTTAATATATATTAAGTCATTTTAATAAAATTCTAAAAAAGAAATTCTATATATTGTATATAGATACCTAGAAAACAAGTAAAATCCATCAACGGACTCGCGCTAATCGCTTTTTCCACCTAATTTTTGTTCTAGGATAACAAGCTAGTTAGGAATCCTTTATTTTTTCAACCCAATCACTCTTTTGATTTTAGAAAAAAGATCTTTATCAAAATACTCTTTCTTTTACACATTTATTGCTACCAAAAAATAGAATGGAAAATAGCTTTATAATTAGGACTCATAACAAAAATACCATTCCCAGGAAAAGCTTTTCCCCCATAAAGCACTAACCTCTTTTTAACGTACAATTAGATGGGGTAATCATTCAAATACAAAATAAATGAAAGCTCGTTACTTTTTGTTTCCCTATAATTAGAGCTGCCAAGCTCTATCCCTTTATAAATGAAACCCAACTTAATTTTTTTGTTCCGAACCAAGAATTCAAACAAAAATTTGGACCGGATACAAATAAGAGTAAAATACTTTTCGAATTCGTCATTGATACGACATGCTACTTTTTCCATTCATTCCCTTCTGGATCAGTCGTGGTTTTACAAACTCTACCGATGGTATGGACGAACCAATTGCTTCATAGAAATGTGTAAAAAATAGAGTCGCTCTTAAAAGCCGAGTACTCTACCATTGAGTTAGCAACCCCAAATACTATTTATAAAATCGATAAATAAATAGGATGGATGTGTATATCTAATCGCAATAAAAACAACACAAATAAAAGAAAGATAAAGATAGAATTGTCTAATATTAGACATTCAAAAATGGAAAAAAACTCAAAATATTGAAAGCGAATCTATTCGCAACATAAAAATGAACAAATAAACCTAAAAATTTTCTCACAAAAAATCAAACAAACCACCCCTTAATTATTACATTTCTTATTTATATATATGTATTATTATGTATTATTTAGTTTTTTATTTACCTCTCAATTCAATTAATAGCCTTTCAATCAAACAAATAAGGGATTTCTTGTTTTTGTATCGCAAAGTATTGCAGAAAATCCAACGAATCCACCATTTGATGAATTAAAAAAGCTTATTTAACATGAGTAAATTGATCAATTTATTCACGATCGGATTATATTTATTTGATACCCTGTTGTCAATATTAGTATTGACAAAAAAAAGAATACAATTGAGAAAACAAATAAAACACCCCCCTATTTATGTTATGTGAAAAAACATCGAAAAACGAAATAGCCGTTTTCCCTTAGAAATTGTAATAACTTTTTTTGTAAAATCTCGTTTGCTTACT